CTGTTTATGTCTATAGCACGACTATTTGATGAAATTAAATTGGAGGGAAGTGGAGTAAATGGCCGATACTACTGGAAGGATTCCTCTTTGGATAATAGGTACTGTAACTGGTATTCTTGTGATCGGTTTAATAGGTATTTTCTTTTATGGTTCATATTCCGGATTAGGTTCATCTCTGTAGTAATCGGATGAATTGAGTTGTAGACATGAAAGCGTAGGAACTTGACGGGATTCCCTTCTTTCTTTGTCTGATTCGAGGGGAAGGGCCCGTTGGGTTCTTAAGAATCAGATTTTTTTCGTGTAGTGTAAATGGCAAGGCGGATTTCTTTTTAGGTTGTTTTAAAAAAGCCCATTCTCTGGTGCTTTTGAAAAATGAACTTTATTGATTGATTCAAAATACCCGTTCTTTGATCTTGATAGTATCTATGGATCTTTTCCAAGTTAGACGAAAGGGAAAATTACGCAAATTACCCGGAATCAATATATTTCTGTAGATTTGATATCGGACAAATACTTTCTATACTCTTACTCCATTTATATTGAGTTTTTTTTTTTTTTTTATTTGAGTATCTCAGAAAAAAGGAAAGTGCATTGATGAATAAGTTCTATTTCATTTAATTAATAGAATTTCATTCATAAAATGAACTTCCCCCTTTTTTTTGTCCACTACTCTATTGTAATGTAATTGTACGTAAAAAAAAAAAAGTTCTGATACATCTGGAAAACCGCCACCAAGACTAGGAATTTTTGACGAACAGGATCCAAAATTATTAATCTTTGGACACAAGAAAAGGAATTTTCTCTACCCTTTTCTTGTGTCCAAAGAGTAGGAAGACGAATAATCCCCCTAGACTTTTTTGTTTCCCGCATTTCGAGTTCGTTCTATTACCCGTTTATTATACGAATATCTATACCAATTGGATTCTAGTTGAAATCGAATCAAATGCCTCCCATTGAAATCTAGCAAAAACAAAAATCACATAGTCGTACTAATGCAATTTGGCTAAAAAAAAAAAAATCATAAAGTAAATAAAAGGTTTTTCATAATTTCATTTTTTTTTTCATACATAATCGACAACAAGAATCGAGTTCTTTTTACGACCTTGATGTTGATAAATTCGCGAGTCTAGAAATTCATTTCGGCCAATTGAACTTTCTCAAACTGTTTCTTTTTAAGAACCAAAAAGATTTGTGCCAAAACAACAGATCCCAAGAAGAACAAAAGACCTTGTACACGTAATGGATCTTGAAGTACTATTTCGGCATCTCCCTGACCAAATCCACCAACATTTGGATTACTGGTTAATGGTTGATCCAATTTGATGGATTCACCCTCGGAAACAAGAAGTTCCGGTCCTGGAGGGATAATATCAACCACTTGACGTCCATCCGACGGATCAGTGATGGATATTTCATATCCTCCCTTTTCTTTTCGTATGATTTTACTTACTATACCCGCTCCCGTCGCATTATAAACTGTATTGTTACTCTTGCTTCCGTCGGGATAAATCTGACCCCTTCCCCTATTCCCCCCTACGTATATAGGATATTTTAAGAAGTGAACATCTTTCTTAGTAGCGGGGTCGGGAGAAAGAATAGGAAAGGTGATTTCACTATATTTCTGACCGGGGACAGGCCCTATCACAAGAATATTTTTTTTAGCAGGGCGGTAGTTCAGAAAAGACAAATTTCCTATCTTTTCTTTCATCTCTGGAGAAATACGGTCGGAAGGAGCTAACTCAAAACCCTCCGGTAAAATAAGAACAGCCCCTACATTCAAACCGCCCTTCTTACCATTAGCAAGAACTTGTTTCACTTGTTTATCATAAGGAATTCGAACAACTGCTTCAAATACAGTATCCGGAAGTACTGCTTGTGGAACCTCAATATCTACTGGCTTGTTAGCTAAATGGCAATTCGCACATACAATACGCCCGGTCGCCTCTCGTGGATTTTCATAACCCTGCTGTGCAAAAATGGGATATGCACTTGCAATCGACGTATGGGTGATGATACATATCATGAGCGATACGGAAATAGATCGAGAAATCTGTTCCTTTATCCAAGCAAAAGTATTTTGAGTTTGCATAGTCTAATCATTGATCCGAAAATTTCTACAATAAGTTGGGATAGGTCGCTAGTACAGGGCCCTATCCACGATTCTGCTATTTTCTAGAATTTTACTGAAATACTCTGGGATGGAAAATCCACCGGATAGAAGGTTTTTGGATTAGAGATTACTATTGGTGGATCATTTGTCAATCATTCATTGAATGATAAATAACTACCAGTGACGGAGATACACGATTTAAATAACGGAAAATCCAATATTTAAAAATAGTATCCAGAATAACTGGAAAGGTGGAAACAAGACCAGATATAATCTGATCATTATGAACAAATCCAAAATCTTTGTAGACAGAACTAATCATTAGCTCCCACCCGTGGGGTGAATGAAATCCGATACATAAATCCGTTATTAAAAGAATCAAAAAAGCTTTTATTGTATCACTTAAGTTATATAGGAATTCCTGAGTCCAAGAGTTAAGAATAACAAGTTCTTCATTACCTAAAATAGAATAGCCGCTTAGAATAACAAAACAGATTATATTTGTTGATAAGTGGAAAATCATATGGATACGATCTTCGTTGTGTATCGTGATTAATTGAATCGTTTCTTTTTGGATTCCTATAGAAAGCTTTTGTAGATGTGTCTCCGAGTATTCCTTGAAAATTTCGTCTAAGAGCAGGATTTCTTCTAATTCTATGAACTTTTCTAGAAGATTTTTTTTTTGAATATCATTCCAAAAAATTTCGGATTGACCAGTATTCGACCAATTAGTAATCCAAGATTCCATACTTTTCATAAATGAGAGAGAAATCCCCCAAGGCAAAAAGACTATAGATGCAAGATACAAAAGGGGGGTAGGTGTTTTCTTTTTTGCCATTTTTCATCTGTGAATTGTTAATGAACCCCGTTGACTCTCTGTGATCTAATAGTTTTTTCACACGTGAGTTCTAGACAAGGTATCAAATCTATTTTTTGTGATTTTGTTTCAATATCTAGAGAGAATACAGAAATAGATTAAGACTTCGATTCAAATTCAAATGAAGAAATAAGAAAAATGAAGAAATAAGAAAAAAGAGTTTTGTTTTATAGTTATTCCAGAGAATATAGGCCGGCTTTGACTCGACTAAACGTTCAGGTGAAACTTCAGTTAAGTTATCTTATAGATTATAGAAAAAAGATTCTTGTATTTTTTCCTCTTGCTGAAAAAGCATTCCTTCTTCAGCCCAATTCTTTTTTTTTTTTCTCAAAAGATTTCAATTGGTACGCGCAAGAAAAGGGCCAATTCCGCGGCTTTTTCTTCCATTTGTCGTGGAGTCAAATTCTCATCAGCCCGGGTCAACGGAATAGTCCCCCGGCCTCTAATATTTAGATAAAGGATACAGCGAGCAGAAATACCCTCTTTGACTTCTAGTCTAATGGATTGAATATCCTTTAGACGGAATCGAAGGAATATGCGACGGTTTTTTCCAGGGAATCCCCAACGAAAAATACAACCCCTTCCTTTCTTTCTATCGAATCGATCATAACCACTACCTACATTCAAGGAAATTGTGCACCACAAATAAGAACTAATAAAGAGACCCGCAATCCCGTAGAAAGACATCACGATCCCTTGTGGAAAAAAAAGGATTTGCTGAGACGGAAAAAAAGATATCAAATTTTTACCAAGATAACTAGAAGTTCCAACCACTAAGAATCCTAATGAACCTAAAAAAACGACAAGGGCCCAGAAAAAATTACTTAGTTTTCGAGATCCCGTTCTAACTTCTATCCATACATGTTCTGATCGCCAACTCATAGTTTATTTTATTTTATTGAAATTATTGAAATTTGGGAGAATACCCCAAATTATTTTAACTTTCCTTTGCTGTTTACGAAGGAACTCTCATAAACTAGTACTAGTTTAATGTGAACTAGTACTAGTTTGAGATGAACCATTTATTTATAAGTAGTAGTAGTAAGGAATAATTCATGAAATTGGTTCAATCTAAAATAATAATAACATACCCCCCATACATATGATCCAAATATACATATCGATATACACCTAGATCCACCAACTTTACACATTTTAGTCATCAAATGATCCTGATCTATTTGAAACTAGCTAGAATTCATCTACCTATAGATCATTTTCTGCAGACATAAGAACTTTTTCGGCAGAAAAAATATTTTAGACCCAATTTCCCCCAAAAAGATCTGTGTTATGCTCCAAATCTTAGTTTCCAAAAAAAGGATGAGCCCCCGGATCTAAACAATCTTGTTTTTTTGAACATGAAGAAATAAAGAAGCCATTGCAAGTGCCGGAAATACTAAGCCTACTAAAGGCACAAAAATAGAGGGAAAATGGAAAGTTGTCATAAAATGGAGTACCTCGATTGACTATTTGCACCTGTTATTTTTTTTTTTTTGAATATTTTAGATTTCTAATAATTAAAACTCTTAATTCTAATTATTACGAATTTTTAAATTCATAGTAGAGATATAAGTATCTAAAGCGGATCTATAGAAATAGAATAAGTCCAAGAAATTTAGAACTAAATAGATGGACTTATTCGTGAAAAATATGTATGACAATTTTTTATTTCTTTTTTACTTCAATTCTGATAAGCTAACTACTTGTTTCCTACAAATCCACTAATTAAATCAACTAGTTGAACTTAGCGTACTCTAGGTGAGTAGAATTTGACTTCAAAGGAAAGAAGCCGTGGAACTGCAATAATTCACTAAGAACGGTTTTTAAAAGATTACGCGGTACGATTAGGTCGAATAAGCCCTTCTCGAATAAATTTTCAGTCTCTTGTGAACCTTCCGGTACTGTTATCTTCAAGAGTTCTTCAATTACTCTTTTACCCGCAAATGCAATGTAGGCGTTGGGTTCGGCAATAATGATATCTCCCAACATGCCAAAACTAGCCGTTACCCCACCGGTAGTAGGGGATGAAAGAATTGGTACAAAAAATAACTTTTCCTTTGATTGAAAATCATATAAGGCAGAGGATATTTTGGCCATTTGCATCAAGCTCAAACTCCCTTCTTGCATGCGTGCCCCCCCCGAAGCACACACTATAATAAGAGGTAGAGATTGGTTGGTAGCGTACTCAATTAAACGGGTGATTTTATCCCCAACTAAGGATCCCATACTACCTCCGATAAACTCAAAATCCATAACCCCAATTGCTACAGGAATATCATTTAGTCGACCTATGCCTGTTTGAACAGCCTCCGTTAATCCCGTCTTTGTTTGATAAGAATCAATATAATCTTCATAAGGTTCCTCATTGAATTCATCCGAATCCAATTCATCTGAATGCAATTCATCCGAATGCAATTCATCCGAATGCAATTCATCCGAATTGGATTTATCCGAATGCAATTCATCCGAATGCAATTCATTCGAATTGGATTTATCCGAATCCAATTCATCTGAATTCAATTCATCCAAATCCAATTCATCTGAATTCAATTCATCCGAATGCAATTCATCCGAATTGGATTTATCCGAATCCAAATAAGGTTCTTCCTCAATGAAACTAGATGAATTGAATGTACCCGAAACCAAATAAAGTTGCTCCGCGATTTCATCCTCATCCAATCCACGAGCCGCCCACTCCAACCCCAACTTCGGTAGCTGATTTATGAACTTCAAATCCCTGATGATATCAGAAAAATCCTCATTCCACATCAACCATTTGGACCGATCAAAATGATAATCTATAATAATTTTCATATATTCATTTTTCTTTTTTCGCAACTTCTGTAAAACTGCATATAATAGGTCACTTCTCAGTCTTTCGATCCACATATCCCCAAGTACTTTTTGAATCGACTCCAAATACAAGTCCGCGATTAGGCGAATCAGACAATCAATTTCCGTTAGAATGTGCTTTATTGGCTTCCAATTCTTTTTCTTTTCTTCTTCTTCTTTTTGACTAAGAAAATCTCGAAGCTCCTCCTCGAGATCGCGAGACACCAAATTTTCGTCCATAGAATCCCAGGTGTCGGAATCAATCGAACTTTCGATTCTTTCTGAACTACTCATTTTCAAGTGATATTCGCAAGATTCACAAATTTTTAATTTTACAACTTGCTTATAATTTAAGTTATAACAATTTTCGCATAGAACCCACAAATGTCGATATTTTTGACTTGAATCGAGATCGTTAGATCTAGTCAAATCACCAGTGTCCCCCCCGATTTCAAGACCTTTATTAAGGTTTTCAGCCCTACTACTCGAATCTTCAGTACTATTTTCAATAGTCAAAAGATTGTCCGCCGATTTTCTTATAACTTCAAACTCGCTTGTTAATTCTTTACATTGAATGGTCATAAAATAAGACTCCCTTCCTGTAAAATGATGAATAGTTATAGCTCACTTTGATGTGGAAACGTAAGTTAAGTATGGAAACGTAAGTTAAGTATGGAAGTCTAGTTATAGTGATTGGCACTGTGATACATAATTGCTTAATTCTTCAGTATACTGAAACTTCTCACTTTGCTGTGGAAATGTGGAATCGTAGTTATAGTCATTGGGACTATGATACATAATTCCTTAATTCTTCAGTATACCGTCAATTCGAATCCCCGTCAAGCAGTATCAATTGGAATTGATCATATCCTCCATTCGAATCTTTGTCAAGATTCAATTATTATTATACGGTCAATTCGAATCTTTGTCAAGATTCAATTATTATTATATGGTCAATTCAAATCTTTGTCAAGATCAATTGACCATATCCTCAATTCGAATCTTTGTCAAGTATTCTATTGTCCATTTGTATATCTGTCAATTATTCTAGCGTGAATTTGAATATATTGACATATATTCCAATTAGCTATTAGTTCTTATCCGACTAAACAATCACTACTAACAAGAAGTGTGAAAAAGGATTCTCTTTTCTTTTTTTTGTGGGAATCTGGGGGTAAGACTTCACTATGATATGAATAGGATCAAATTCCTTTCATTCGAAACAGAATGATAAAGAGTTTTTTCCTGTGTCTTCGCATCGAACAACAAAAAAGAAAGATTTTTTCTTTCCTAGAACCTAGAAAGAATCTTTTCCTAAAATCTCGTCTAATAACTAAAGTAAGAATTTATGGTTCTATTACAACATGGAACAAAAAAGACAAAATGCAGGATGGGTCGAAAGGTTTATGATACTTCGAAAGAATAGACCAATCCGAAGGATCCATAGGTTTCATTGTGGATCCAAGACAACAATAGAAACACTTGAGTCTTAGATTTTTGAAGACAAATCTGCGATATCTAGAGATATAAAATATGTATTTATTATCCAAAATACGTGCAATAGAATATTTGTAGTCGGCCCACCCTTTTATTTCTATTTATACTACTACTAAAATAAAAGGGTGGGCCGAGTTTAATTGCAATTCAATTAATAGAACGGAGACTAATTACGTGTTATCTT